AGAAACAATTTGAAAGAACCGAGTCGACCGCTAGAACTACTGGTTTTAAAGCCCGAAATAAATAGGCTTACTTTTTCTTCACTTGAATCATAATTACAAGAATCTAGATTTGAGTGAATCTAGATTTGAGTGAATCTAGATTTGAGTATCGTGTCGTAAGAAAAAATGAATCGGAAAAAAAGAAATCTGTTTTTATTGAATTGAACGTGTTCATTCATTTTGACTACTTTAGTATATTTTCTCATACTAATTTCTACTCTACCTTCCCGGAGTTCATTCTCCGGGTAACTCCATTTAAATTATTCTGGTGGATTCTTTCCAATCTACTTCCTTTATGATTTCGTTCGAAATCATATAAAGACAATTCCTATTTGATATAGCTATTTGTGCAAGTATTTTACGGTTAAGAAGCAACTGTCTCTTGTACAGATCGTGTATTAATCTACTATAACTATAGGATACTCCCCTTTCGCGAATTACTGCGTTTATCCTAGTGATCCACAAACGACGAAAATCTCTCTTTTTCCTATCCCTATCCCGATGAGCCGAAACTAAAGCTCTTATTTTCTGTTGAGTAATAGTTCTAGTAAGCCTTGAATGAGCCCCTCGAAAGCTTGATGCAAATAAACGAATTTTTGTTCTACGTCTCCGAGCTATATATCCCCGTTTAATTCTGGTCATTGAATAAATGAAACTTTGACGAATAACTAATTGATTGCCTTTCTTTCAGTTATTCTTTTCCCCCTTCCTAGTCTATTAATAACAAAACGGATTTTTCCAATGTATAAAATCAAAATTCCAATGGCTTTGGCTACTCTAACCTTCCCGACCACGATTTTTTTTTTAGGTATTTCACTGCGAAATAAGACAGAACTAAGAAATTGTATTTTCCTAGGTATCAAAAATATAGTAAATAAAAGAAATAAAAAAAGAAATAGTGGGTTCCTTCGTTTCTATGGTTACTTCTTAAACGGTGAGGTCTTCTCTATACACCGGAGCCTTTACTTTATACTTTAATTTACTATTTAATCAACTAATTGATGTTATTGGGAACTTGTATAGTTCACACGCTTTGGCTCTACCCATGAATTATCCAGTAATAGGTCTTTCACAATCAGATCTACCTATACAGTAACGGTATTTAATTATGAAAGTTTGCTGGGTAGCTGACCCTCTTAGTCCGTTCTTGCCAGATTGGGAGCCTACCTAATCTTTATGTTTTATGCTTTTTAAATAAGATTTCCTCCGCTTAATGGATAACCATTTGTTACCAATGGAGAATTTCTTATCATCTTAAATTCAGGTGATTGGATTTACACCAACGGAAACCATAAACTTCATACACAATAGAGGGATATGGTAGAGTTTTTTTTTTAATAATGGATGGAGTTCCTTTTTCCATCCTATCCCATTCACCGGTACTGATCATTGATACTGTAAAAGTAGTTTTCTTACTTTTGTGCCAGCTCATGATCTAAACGAGTCGCACATACACCCTAGTACATGTTCCTCGACGCTGAGGGCACCCCCGAAGAGCGGGGGATTTCGTGACATTTCTGATTGGCTGTCTTGTATTTCTAATAAGTTGTTTAATAGTTGGCATGTTGAATCGTATACATAATATGATGGGTTGGTTTAGATTGATCCTAACCGAATGATGGTGAATTACTTCTATTTAATAGAATATTCAATTCGAAGATAAAATCTCAAATCACAGATTTGCGCGAAATCCATGTTATTTTCCTTGAACCGCTACAAAATCAACAATTCCATAAGCTTGGGCTTCTGTTGCTGACATAAAAATATCTCTTTCCATATCTTCGTGTACAACCCAGAAGGGTTTGCCCGTTCTTTCTGCATAAACCCTTGTGAGGGTTTCACGCAGTTTCATCAGTTCTACCGCTTCCATGACAAATTCGCCTACTTGTGCCATATAAAAAGCACTATAAGGTTCATGTATCATTACCCTGATGATATAACAAAATAAAAGCTTCCTCTATCTCGCATGATAAAGCAAAGAGAAAAGAAAGATAAAGAATAGAAAAAAGATAGAATTGAACAACCGTACAGGCATCTTTTGTGCATACGGCTCTACAAGAAAATTGACCCCCCTCCTTTCTATTGAAGAAAGAGAAAATAGAATCTATCAGACTCAGATGGGTAAATAATAAAATTGCCATCCTTCCTTTCGGAGGAGTTCAAAAATACTATGATGGCTCCGTTGCTTTATATGTTTATTTTTTCTTTTTTTTGTCTGTGATTCAGCAATCCCAAAGTTTCTTTTTAATCCGATCAAATAAGGAAAAAATATTTTTTTTTCGTACTCTTTCATAACATAAATATTGTTAAGAACTCTCCGGCATGAAAACAAAAAAGTTTGTGACGCTGAACTGAATTCCCGATAGATAAGAGAAAATCGGAAATACCCCTTATCTCATACTACTCTCTCGATACAGAATCTAATGTTTTGAAAAAACAAAAACAATACAAAAATTTCTCA